TACTTTCCCATTTAATATTTCTCAACAAAAACTTCTCTCATTCATCAGCTACCCCGCGGATCTATTCCAAATTTATGAATCGTCCCATGGATTTTGATATTTCGATTGTATGGCGTGGTGTATACACGTTATGCAAACAGAAGGTATGGTTACTTTACTCTATTTTTTCATGGAATGATTATTCCATTCTTTTTTCTCTTTGGATCATAACCAAATCAAAACTTCTCGAGTTATTAGAATCTGTAGTAAAAAAAGTCCTTGGTTATTTAACTTAGATGAAATAGTAATAGTTCCGCTCATTGGTATACTACAAAAATGGGAATGAAATCAATCTGATTCCAATATCTCATATCTTTCCCAAACAAAAGGGGACAATTTAAGTGGAAAGCCCATATCTATTTAATATCTATTTATTAGAATAAAATTAGTCTGTTTTTATGTTATTTCGTACTGTATAATTCCTTTGCTTTGTTTGTGGGATCATTTTCCCCGAGGGGTAATGAAAAGAATTCTAGAATGGATTGCTAATTATGCCTAGATCTAATATAAATGGAAATTTTATTGATAAGACCTCTTCAATTGTAGCCAATATCTTATTACGAATAATTCCGACAACTTCAGGAGAAAAAAAGGCATTTACCTATTACAGAGATGGTGCGATTTGATTCTTTTTTCTTGTTTTTTTTAGCCCTCACCTCAGTCTTACGAGAAAGAGACGCGGTTCGGTATAGAAAGAACGAAATTCTTGAAATAAACCTACGCTCGGTGAAGGTGAAGTTTGGAGATAGAACAATTCCTTCTATCGTGTATCCTCGATTGATGCAGCCTCAGATGTTTCAATTGTTGATTTGAGTATTGAGCGAAAGGTTACACCTATGGGTTCTGTATTGCGGGTCAATTCTACACTACATTAGTACCAATAGACGGCATAAGGGAAAAAGCACTACACCTAGGAATCAACAACACAAAAACTTTGTTATAAATTCCCCCTTTCCTTATCGGTATCGGGACTAACAAGAATGGTTGGGACAACAAACATCCATCTCGTTTGTACTTTGGATACCCGTATAACCATCAAAGATCGTTGAAGTGACTAATTCCTGGAAATAGAAGGCGTTGAGAACAAAGAAATTGTTGGAGTTACCATTTATATCTAACACTAATATGATTGGTGTTAAGAAAAAACCTCTTGCGGGAAGGCTGGCTAGAGATTTCTTGTAAAAATACTAGTTCCTTTCAGTTCATAATGAGATGAGAATAGTTCAATTTTTATTCTATGGATTATTCCCCTTAGTACTATGCGCAGAAGGGAGGAGCCGTATGAGATGAAAATCTCATGTACGGTTCTGGAACGGAGATTTTTTGAATAGAATGAACGACCGTAACGGATGTTGGCTCAATCCGAAGGAAATTATGCGGAAGCTTTACAGAATTATTATGAAGCTACGCGACCAGAAATTGATCCCTATGATCGAAGTTATATACTCTATAACATAGGCCTTATACACACAAGCAATGGAGAGCATACAAAGGCTTTGGAATATTATTTCCGGGCACTAGAACGAAACCCATTCTTACCACAAGCTTTTAATAATATGGCCGTGATCTGTCATTACGTGCGACTATCTCCACTATAGAAATAAGGAAAAAAAGCAAAGATCAAATTGGCTAGTAAATACTAGAAAAAATAGGCTTTCTACATAATGCATCGTCCAAAGCAACGATTTTTATCAGCTGTAGCAAGGAAAGAGACTTCACGAGAACCAAAATAGGAAGAAAAAAAAAAAATGAGTGCAGCCTATATACTATATTCTATGGATAAAGGATCAAATTGATAGAGAAAGCACCGTAAAGATCAATTAGCGAGCTATTGAGTCGATACAGTTAAGAACTGCTTACTTATGTCATGATATGGGACAAAAGTTAGGAATCAACTTATGTAATAGAGTCGATCCACTAAGGTATTGAGCAGCGGTGTAGCATCAGATCCCAAAGATAGTAAGTTCTTTTTTCTTATGGAAAAAAGTCTTTTTCAAAGATTCTATATGAATTCCATATATGAAACCGAGATAGTTACCTTTCAGAAAATTCTAACGATATTGTGGGGATACCTATGCTTCATTCTTCTGAAGGTGGGAGAAAAGATCAAACTGATTCTGATTATTGATCAAAATTAGGGTTTGAAACTTATGTAATTAACTTCTTCTGGTTAACCCAAGAAAAAATGGGATAGGTTTATGAGAAATCTAATTCAGTTAGCATAGGGTAGATTAAGATAGGACACAAAAAGAATCGATTTTTGAGCCGTATGAGATAGGAAACTCTCAAGTACGGTTCTAAGGGAAGGAACCACCTATTCCGACCGGGGAGAACAGGCCATTCTACAGGGTGATTCTGAAATTGCGGAAGCTTGGTCCGATCAAGCTGCTGAGTATTGGAAACAAGCTATAGCGCTTACTCCAGGTAATTATATTGAAGCACATAATTGGTTGAAAATCAC